TCTCATTTTTCAATTATTCAACTATTTTATTTTACCAAGTTCAATGTTACCCAGATTAGTCAACATTTATATGTTTCGATGCAACAACAAGATGTTATTTGTAACAAGTAGTTTTGTTGGTTGGTTAATTGGTCACATTTTATTCATGAAATGGGTTGGATTGGTATTAGTCTGGATACAGCAAAATTATTCTATTAGATCTAATAAGTACCTTGTGGCAGAATTGAGAAAGTCTACGGCTCAAATCTTTAGTATTCTCTTCTTTATTACCTGTGTCTACTATTTGGGCAGAATGCCGTCACCTATTTTTACTAAGAAACTGGAAGAAACCCCAGAAACGAAAGAAACCCCAGAAACGAAAGAAAGTGAGGAAAAAACAGATGTAGAAATAGAAAAAACTTCCGAAACGAAGGAGACTAAACAGGAAGAAAAGGGATTCACCGAAGAAGATCCTTCTCCTTCCCTTTTTTCGGAAGAAAAGGAGGATTTGGATAAATATAAAAGGAAATGGGAACAACCTTTTTGTCTTCTTTTCGACTATCAACGTTGGAATCGTCCAACGCGATATATAAAAAACAATCGAGTTGAAAATGCGGTAAGAAATGAAATGTCACAACATTTTTTTGATACATGTCAAAATGATGGAAAACAAAGAATTTCTTTTACATGTCCACCCAGTTTATCAAGTTTCTGGGAAATGATACAAAGGAAGATTTCTTTGGCTACAAAAGAAAAATTATTAGATGATGATGAACTATACAAATATTGGATTTCTAAGAATGAACAAAAAAAAAACAGCTTAAGCAATGAATTTTCTAAGAGAATTACAAGTCTAGACAAAGGACTTTCTTATATAGATGTACTCGAAAAAAAAACTAGATTATTATTATGCAATAAAAACGAGAAAACTAAAAACATAACAATCAATACAAAAGAGAAAGTTCCAACTTATTATGTAAAAGAGAAAACTACAAAAGAAAAAGAGAAAACTACAAAATTATTATGCAATAAAAATGAGAAAACTAAAAAATGATGTACTCGAAAAAAAAACTAAATTATTATTATGCAATAAAAATGAGAAAACTAAAAAAATAAAAATCAATACAAAAGAGAAATACCAAAAAAGGTACGAAGAAATTCGACCTCCGCCTATATATTTGATACTTTCGCCTACAAAAAAGCTTGTAACACCAAAACCATTCGGAATTCCATCAATTATTCTTCTATCAAAAAAAGAAAGGAATTCCGCCAAACTTCTTACACCATTAATTAAGAATGTTGCGTAAAAAGTATCTATATAACCGCGTTTAGTAGACCAATTATATATAAGATTTCTTATATTATCCCCAAAAAGTCTCTTTTGACCCCGTTTATCAAATGAATTAATTAAGTCAAACTTTTTTAACGATGAATAAACAGGGTTATAAAAAAATAAGGCTATAAATATTCCCAAATAAGCGATACTTACGGACAAAATCGCATTTATTAGAAATTCATACCAGTCCATGAAATTACCAAAATTTGAATGTAAAAGATTTATATATGGGGTTAACCATTTAGTTAATATATCCAAATTTATTCCTTCTTGATTAAATGGGATTCCTATGAATCCAATGAAAAAAGTAAATAGAATCAATATAATCAGAGGAAATAAGATAGTATTGGCCGATTCATGAGGATATACAAAAATATTTTTATTGTTAAAATAAGTAATAGTAATAAAAGATCGTAGCTTTTTCCTTAAATTTACATAAATTTGATTTTGATATGGGTTTTTAGAAAAAAAAGAATCCCTTTCCTTTTTATTCATTGTTAATAAAGTCAATAAAAGAAATTTTGGATTAATCTTTTTCAACTCTTGTTTACCCCATAAAGATATTGAATAAAAAGAAGTACTTTTTTTTCCACTGTAACTTTGTAAAAAAAGGTTTAAATTCCCTTCAAACGTAAGTAAATAGATTCTAAACATATAAAAAGCAGTTAATCCGGCTGTGAAATAAGCTATTATTGAAAAAATTGGTGAATACGACCAACTATCGTTAAGAATTTCATCTTTAGACCAAAAGCACGCAAGAGGCGGAATACCACAAAGTGAAAGTGTACCTATTAAAAAAGCAGTTTTTGTAATTGGTATGTGTTTTGTTAACCCTCCCATAAGAACCATATTCTGACTTTTATCTGGAGAATATCCAACAAGAGTTTCCATTGAATGAATAATAGATCCGGATCCTAAAAACAATAATGCTTTTGAATAAGCATGAGTAATCAAATGAAATAAAGCAGCCCGATAAGAACCCATACCTAGAGCTAACATCATATAACCCAATTGAGACATTGTAGAATACGCTAAACTTTTCTTAATGTCTTTTTGAGCAAGAGCTAAAGTTGCTCCTAATAGGACTGTTATTATGCCTATAAAAGATATTCCATACATTGTATAGGGTATAACTATGAAAAGAGGGAGAAGTCGAGCAACTAGAAAAATCCCTGCAGCTACCATGGTAGCAGCATGGATAAGCGCCGAAATAGGAGTAGGTCCCTCCATAGCATCGGGTAACCATACGTGAAGAGGAAATTGAGCAGATTTAGCAACTGTACCAGCAAATAACAAGAAAGCACATAAAATACAAAATAAAGAATTGACTTCGTTATTATTAATTAACTTTTTTAATATTTCAAACAAATCCCGAAACTCAAAACTCCCTGTTATCCAATAAAAACCTAAAATTCCGAGTAATAAGCCAAAATCCCCTACACGATTAGTCACAAACGCTTTTTGACAAGCATTTGCAGCAACAGGTCGTGTGACCCAAAAACCTATTAATAGGTATGAACACATTCCGACTAATTCCCAAAAAATATAAATTTGTATCAAATTCGAACTAGTCACTAACCCTAACATGGAAGTGTTGAAAAAACTCATATACGCAAAAAATCTCAAATATCCCTGATCATGAGACATATAATTATCACTATAAATAAGAACCATAATTGCAACAGTAGTAATTAAGATTGACATAATAGAAGTAAGTGGATCAATTAAGTAGCCAAATTCTAAAGAAAAATCATTATTGATGGCCCAAGACCATATATATTGATAAATCGAATTACTATTTATTTGCTGAATAGCCAACTTCATCGAAAAAATCATAACTATACTTAACAACGAAATACTAAAAAAAGCCCATATACGCCGAAAGCTTTTTGTTGTCATCGGAAAAAATAAAAGTCCAGCCATTATTAACAAGGGAACTGGAAGTGGAAGGAAGGGTATGATCCATGCATATTGGTATATATGTTCCATAATATATAATAGAAAAGTTTTAGATTTAATTAATTAAAATTTTTTGTTTATAATTCACTGGCTCTTGGCTTTTTTGAAAGAAGTCAATAAAAACCCGAGTTATATAATACGTAAAGAGTTTTTCAGTTTTAATTTTCTATATCAACTATTCATATTGATGATGGTTTTTTTTATATTCAAATCACGAAGTTATAATTGGTCAAATGACCTATTTATTTTTATTAGTGAAAATGAATATTTTCAATATTCAATTTTAAGTATAATAAATGGAAACTATTGAAGTTTAAATTATTTCGAATACATAAGACTTAAAGGATCAAAATCCACTAAAAAAACTATAAATCATAAAATTAACTAAAACTCTAATAAAGTCAATAATGATAAAAAATTTCAGTATTTTAATAAATTTATTCTGTAGTTTATTCTTTGATTTTCTTTCATTTCCAACAAAAATCAAAATATAGACCAAAATTCTATTTTATTTTCTATAAATAAATTTGTTCCTTTACTTTCTAGTTTCTATAATATAGAATAAAAAAATTCCTCAAATTTTCGATCCTTTAAACAAATTAATTTATTGGGATCATTGCAATTTGAAAAGAAAAAATTCAAGTTTTTTAATTAAGTAAGATCTAATTAAGTTTTTTGTAGGTTTTGAATGGGATTTATTACGTACATGTAAATTAAATGCAACACATCAAAAAGAAACAGCGATATAACTCTACTATCATAAATCATTATTTAATAATTATTAATCTTACTCAATTTCATACGATATTTTTTATTTGACAGGCATTCTATGGAAGATAATTTTTTGTTTCTCAATCAAATTTTTTCCATTAGTTAGATAGAAAATCTATATTCTAATTTGATAGTTATGCTTTTCGATTTGAAAAATTTTCCTTTAAATAAAAAAGGTATCACCTAGAATCTAAATACATAGATAATGAATAGAAAACAAAGATTCGTTTGAACACTAGATGTCTTTCACATCCAACTATAACACCGAAAAATCATTTCAATTTTCAATGGCAGTTCCAAAAAAGCGTACTTCGATTTGCAAAAAGCGTATTCGTAAAAATATTTGGAAAAAGAGGGCTTATTGGTCGGCGTTAAAAGCCTTGGCGTTAGCAAAATCTCTTTCTACTGGGAATTCAAAAAGTTTTTTTGTACGAAAAATTAAGTAATCAAACCTGGAAATAATCAAAACCGACCTGACTCAAAAAAAATGATAGAATAAATTCTAAATCGTTTTATTTGCAATTTAGAATCAAAAATATAGAAAATAAACGATTTTCGGTAGGTTTACATTGAAAAATTAATTTAATGTTTCGAACTATATAAAATTGTAACTTTTGTCTTATGATATGAAGAATTAAGAACTCTTATGTCGACCCTAGCATAATACTTTTTGTCTTTGTTTTAAACACTATTTATATCTAGAATTTATCTAGAATCTAGATATAAGATTTCATCAACTTGCTTTTTTAGTCGATTTTGTCATTTATAAGATGGGGATTTTATCCCCATCAGCCTATGTTGCTTTGTGACAAAGCAACTAAATATTCAAAGTTTTTTCTACCTATATAAATTGTAGATTGTGTAGAAAAGGGCAAATCGAAAATGTTTAAACTTTAACTTATGGAACGCTTATTTTTTTTTTTTTCGGAATTTCTATATTCTATATTCATCCGTTTCAAATCAATCAAAAAACCTTTTATACTATGTTTTATTATGCACGAATTCTTTTTTCTTTCGGAAATACTTACTTTTTTTTTCCAGAGCGATCAAAACTTTTTTTATATGACATATTCGGCTCAATACTTAAATTCTAAATTTAACAATAAAAAAAATTGTACTGCAATATGATTAATTTCTTCTTTTGGATAAAAAATTATCTATTTAAAGACCTTCGATTTCGTTTTGAAATTGTAATACAAAAGTTTCGGCGATTGAATTAATCTCGACGATTGAAGAATAATGGGCTATTATGATTTTAAACAAGCCGCTATGGTGAAATTGGTAGACACGCTGCTCTTAGGAAGCAGTGCGAGAGCATCTCGGTTCGAGTCCGAGTGGCGGCACATGGCAGCTTACAAATTCTCAGTCAATTTCAATCCTAATAACCTATATAATGAAAATTAAATAATTTTTTTAATAATTATATGATATTTTCGACTTTAGAGCATATTTTAACTCATATTTCCTTTTCAACGGTTTCCGTTGTAATTACACTTCATTTGATAAGTTTATTAGTCAATGAAATAATAGGGCTAGATAACTCATTAGAAAAAGGAATGATAGTTACTTTTTTCTGTATAACAGGATTATTAGTTACTCGTTGGATTTATTGGAAGCATTTTCCATTAAGTGATCTATATGAGTCATTAATCTTCCTGTCCTGGAGTTTCTATCTTATTCATATGATTCCGTATTTTTTAAAATTTAAAAAAGAGACAAATTATTTAAGTGCAATAACTGCACCAAGTGCTATTTTTACCCAAGGATTTGCTACATCGGGCCTCTTAACTGAAATGGATCAATCCGCAATATTAGTCCCTGCTCTCCAATCTCAGTGGTTAATGATGCATGTAAGTATGATGGTATTGGGTTATTCATCTCTTTTATGCGGATCATTATTATCCGTAACACTTCTAATCATTAGATTTCAAAAAGATATAATAAGGATTTTTGAGAAACTAAAACATTTTTTAAATGGGTCGTTTTTATTCGGTGAGATTAAATACATGAATGAAAAAACCAATATTGGACAACCCGCTTCGCCCTCTTTTGTTCGAAATTATTACAGGTCCCAATTAATTGAACAACTAGATCATTGGAGTTATCGTGTTATTAGTCTAGGATTTATCTTTTTAACCATAGGTATTCTTTCAGGAGCGGTATGGGCCAACGAGGCATGGGGATCATATTGGAATTGGGACCCAAAGGAAACTTGGGCATTTATTACTTGGACCATATTTGCAATTTATTTACATATTCGAACAAATAAAAATTTGCAAGGTGTAAATTCTGCAATTGTGGCTTTTATAGGCTTTATTATAATTTGGATATGTTATTTTGGAGTCAATCTATTAGGAATAGGGCTACATAGTTATGGTTCATTTCCACTAACCCTTAATTAAATAAAAGGAAAAAAGACCTTACGAATACAAATAAATATAGTACAAGGCTTTTCTTATAAACAGGTGAGAACCATTTAAATCATGATTTAAATGGTTCTCACAAATGTGAAAAATAAAATGTCTGATTAGAATTCCGATTCAGTCTTGCTTCGTCTTACGGAAAGAAGACAGCTTTTTCATTTCATTAAATAAAGGAATCTATCTATAAAAATAATTGGATAAAATAGCTTCCACTTTCTCAACTGATAGTGAGAGAACGAAATCCGGGTAAACGCCAATACCTATTACTGGTAAAAAGATAGAAGCTGAAACAAACAACTCTCGCGGCCCAGAATCAAAAAAATAAGATTTTGTAATGTTAAATAATTTATATCCATAAAACATTTGGCGTAACATAGATAATGAATAAATAGGAGTTAATATCATTCCAATTGCCATTCCAAAAGTAATTAGTATTTTTGGTATTAAAAGATATTTTTGGCTGGTAATTAGTCCAAAAAATACTATTAATTCTGCAATGAACCCACTCATGCCGGGTAATGCAAGAGATGCCATTGAAAAGCTGCTGAAGAGTGTGAATATTTTTGGCATTGGAATCGCTATCCCGCCCATTTCGTCGAGAAAAACAAGTCGTATTCTATCGTAACTAGTTCCCGCTAAGAAGAAAAGTGCCGCACCAATAAATCCATGAGAAATTATTTGTAAAACGGCCCCGTTAAGTCCCGTATCGGTTATAGAACTAATTCCGATAATTATGAAACCCATGTGAGATACGGAAGAGTAGGCTATTCTTTTTTTTAAATTACGTTGCCCGGGAGATGTTGAAGCTGCATAGATTATTTGCATTGTGCCCATTATCATCAACCAAGGAGAAAATATAGAATGAGCATGAGGTAATAATTCCATATTGATTCGAACTAATCCATATGCTCCCATTTTTAATAAGATTCCGGCTAGCAGCATACAAGTACTGTAATGTGCTTCTCCGTGGGTATCTGGTAACCATGTATGTAAAGGTATAATCGGTAATTTGACAGCAAAAGCAACAAAAAATCCAATATAAAATATTATTTCTAATGCCACAGGATACGACTGATTAACTAATGTTTCCAAATTTAATGTTGGCTCGTTGGAACCGTATAAACCAACACCGAGAACTCCCATTAATAGAAAAATGGAACCCCCCGCAGTATACAAAATAAATTTAGTAGCGGAGTAGAGACGTTTCTTTCCCCCCCACATGGATAAAAGTAAATAAACAGGAATTAATTCTAATTCCCACATTAGGAAAAAAAGTAAAAGATCTCGGGACGAAAATGATCCTATTTGACCACTGTACATGGCTAACATCAGGAAATGGAATAATCGAGAATCACGGGTAACTGGCCAAGCCGCTAGAATAGCTAAAGTAGTGATGAATCCCGTCAGTAAAATGGGTCCTATCGAAAGTCCATCGATTCCTAATCTCCAATGGAAATCAAAAAAAGGAATCCATTTATAATCTTCTGTCAGTTGGATTAATGGATCATCCGGTTGGAAATGATAAAAAAATGCGTAGGTCATTAGAAGGAGATCTAATATAGAAATGCATATAGTATACCACCTAATAACTTTATTTCCTCTATGAGGAAATAAGAAAATTAAAGAACCCGCAAATATAGGGAAAACTACAATTGTTGTTAACCAGGGAAAATAATTCGTGGTAAAGACAAGATATACTTGGGCCATAAAAACCCGTATCCCAAAAGAAATTTCTTTTGGGATACGGGTTTTTGTCAGTAAAAAAAATCCAATTATAGACTAAATGGATTCAAATGGAATTTTCTGAAACGTATCAATAACCTAGACCCATACTGCGAGTTGTTTCATGCCATAAATACACCCGAACGCTTAAAAAATCTGTTGGACAAGCGGATTCACATCTCTTACAACCAACACAATCCTCTGTTCTCGGAGCAGAAGCTATTTGTTTAGCTTTACATCCATCCCAGGGTATCATTTCTAATACATCTGTCGGGCAAGCTCGGACACATTGAGTACATCCTATACATGTATCATAAATCTTAACTGAATGTGACATTGGGTCTACAATTTTTTTTTAACTTCATGAATTTTCGATCTAGTGCTAATTAAAGTAAATGAAATACATATTCAAATACCAGACGAATCGGTGATTTTCCAGAATTTTTGAATCAATTTATTTCTGGGGACGAAATGAAAAAGGGCCAAAAATACTTTGATTTATTACATTTTTTAAAGTATATCTTAAGTTACATCTAGGAATCTAATTTGAATTGCTGAATATGAAAATTTCACTTTCGAGAATATAATTGGCTAAAATAATAAAAAAACTATTTATTCAATAAATTCGATTGATTGATACGAGTTGATTTTCTGTTACGATAAATTGAAGAAACAATAGCCGGTCCAATAGCTGCTTCAGCGGCTGCAATGGCGATAACAAAAATTGAGAAAATGTTTCCTTTTAATTGGCGACTATCAAAAAAATCCGAAAATGTTACAAAATTTAGATTAACTGCATTCAATATAAGTTCAAGACACATAAGAGCCCGAACCAAATTTCGGCTCGTGACTAGTCCATAAATCCCGATAGAAAATAAAAAAGCACTCAAAACAAGTACATGCTCGAGTATCATTGACCAACTCCTTATCAATCTCAATTCATTATTCATTTCAATATGAACACAGATTTAAACTCTTTGATTGACTTGAATATAACAAGTTTAGAATAAAAGAAATTAAGAAAAAAAGGCTAATAAAAAACTAAACTAAAAATTTTTAAACAATTCAAATAGAATTTTTATTTGTATGACTAGTTTTTAAAATGATCTATTATTATTGACGAGCCAGGGCAATTGCACCTATTAAAGCAACTAAAAGAATTATTGAAATAAGTTCAAATGGAAGAAAAAAATCGGTTGCTAAATGAATTCCAATTTGTTGACTAGCATTTATCAAATCTTGTTCGAGAATCTGATTTGATTTTGTAGTCCAAATAATCCCATACCAGGATGTATTTAGAATAGTAATAATTAATGAAACAAAAAGACTTGTACAAACCAATGAAGTAACCCCGTCTCCAACAGTCCACATATGAAACTTTTTGTCATATTCTGGGCCATTCATGAACATTACAGAAAATATTATTAATACATTTATAGCTCCCACATAAATAAGGAGTTGCGCAGAAGCTACAAAATGGGAGTTTGCTAAAAAATAGAATAAAGATATACATACAAGAACCAATCCTAATGAAAAGGCAGAAAAAATTGGATTGGTAAATAATACCACTCCCAGACCCCCTAATATAAGAGCCAACCCTAGAAAGACTAAAAGAAAATCATGTATTGGTCCAGGTAAATCCATTATATGTAAAATAAGATATAAAAAATCGGAATGTTTCATGGTCTTATTGATTTGAACAGGAAAAGTAAGTTTATGTGTTCCTCATTGTTAAATCTTACTATATGTGTATGCCTTGATATGAGTAAAGAAAAATTGTTGTACTCATTTTTTTTTTTATGTGTAAAGAAAAGAATAGTTCGGAACTAAAACTATTTAAAATCATTAGAGAAAACATATTTTAAATACAAACAAAGTTTCGATTTTCACCAATCAAAAAAAAATAGTGAATAATCAAATTTATTCAATTTATTTAAAGTAAAAACCCGAATAATGGAAAATTTTTCTTCAATCACAGGTTTTCTGTTTTGTTTGAGACAAATTTCCAATTGTTCGGATTGTGTAATCGTCGGTTATTGATATTGGTAAACGACCCAGGGCAATTTGATTATAATTTAATTCGTGACGATCATAAGTAGAAAGTTCATATTCTTCAGTCATCGATAAACAATTTGTTGGACAATATTCAACACAATTACCACAAAATATACAAATTCCGAAATCAATGCTGTAATTAAGCAATCGTTTCTTTCGAATATCCGTTTCCAATTTCCAATCAACAACGGGCAAATCTATAGGACATGCACGAACACATACTTCACAAGCAATGCATTTATCAAATTCAAAGTGAATTCGACCACGAAAACGCTCTGATGTAATCAATTTTTCATAAGGATATTGAATAGTTACGGGTAAACGGTTAGCATGCGATAGGGTAATTATAAAGCTTTGACCGATGTACCTTGCTGCGCGTATTGTTTGTTGACCATAATTGATGAATCCGGTTACCATAGGGAACATAGAGTAAATATCAATAAAAAAATAAGATTTTGTTTATTTCTCTTGTTTGTGACAAATTGTGAAATGTGAATTAAATAATAATAAATATCAAATATTTTTCTTTTTAGAATTTATAATGTTTAGAATGAAATTTATAATGAAAGGAGTTGGGAAGAAGTTGTTAATAATAGATTACCTAAAGAAATAGGTAAAAGAAATTTCCATCCAAGATTTAATAATTGGTCCATTCTCAGTCTAGGTAAAGCCCATCTTGTTGTAATAGGAATGAACAAGAACAAAAAAGTTTTAGCTAATGTAATGAAAATACTAATTGTTGTTCCAAAGACTCCATCTACTTTATTTATTTCAAAAAAATAAGAAATGAATATGTATGGAATAGAAAGATTCCAACCACCCAAGTAAAGAACGGTTACAAATAATGAAGATATTAGTAAGTTTAGATACGACGCCACATAAAATAAACCAAATTTAATACCTGAATATTCGGTTTGATAACCTGCTACTAATTCTTCTTCTGCTTCTGGTAAATCAAAGGGCAATCTCTCGCATTCTGCTAGAGAAGAAATTATAAAAACAATAAAGCCTATAGGTTGCCGCCACAAATTCCATCCCCAAAAACCATATTTTGCCTGCGCCTCAACTATATCAACCGTACTTGAACTGTTAGATAATCATAGTCGATGATAAGATTACTCTTGTCATTGCTATTCCAGAACCGTACATGAGATTTTCACCTCATACGGCTCCTCACAAGCCATAAATAAATCTAAGGATTGATTCGATATTCTTTAATCTTGATATGCTTGTAGGATAAAATATATAAAGTGAAAATCAATCGAAAAATCCTTAATTAGACCAATGCAATTCTGTCCGCTATACTATCAAAAATTGCTTCAGAATTGATCTCATTCTTTACTTTAAATTTTAGGAATTTCCTTGTTTATTGAGTAATAACTTAATTCTTTAATAAAATCGACTTTTTACAAATATTAATAAAAAAATTTACCTTATTTTTTTTTCATCACCTTATTTCTTTTATTTCGTCTGAAAATAAAAAGTAAAAAATTACTTCGTTCCTGATAGTCATTCATTTAATCGGTGGATAGGAGCATACTCTGGATTGGAATTTGTGGGAGTACTACTTGATCATTTCTACCAATTTAAAGCCTTAATTAGTATTTCTTTTATGAAAAGTATCTTGTCAGATAACTTACATAATCTCTATTACAAATCCTTTGTGTACTTTGGTGTTCCTAATCATCCACTTATTTTTGTTCAATCTCTATGGGAAATCATGTACGGTAATGCATAAAAAAAAGATAGTAAAAACCCAATAGAATTGTTCTTTTCAACCCGCTTCAAGTCATGATAATTAATTAACCAATCTTGGGAAAACAATTTTTATTGTTTATTTTTGTTTAACCTTTGTACATAGGCAATGAGATTCGATTTTTTTACTGCAAATTTTGAAGCTGTGTTTTTTCACTCATCTAACTATCTGGTTTAGTTTATCAACCCGATCCGTGAATAAAAAAAAGTAACATGCTATTTTATATATTTCATTTTTAGTCTTAAAAACCTAAAAATAAATAAGGTGAAAGCCTATGGCTAAACGAATCACACGTAGAGATATTGATAGTACACATAGAGTTAATGGTATTTCATAACTAATTGATTGAGCAGCAGCCCGTAAACCACCTAAAAAGGAATATTTATTATTTGATCCATATCCTGACATAAGAAGTCCAATGGGAGCAATACTTGAAATAGCGATCCATAAAAAAACACCAATACTGAGATCAGCTAGAACAAGGTGCGAACCAAAAGGAATTACTGAATAACTTAGTAGAATTGATACGACTGCGATAGAAGGTCCGATACTAAATAAATGTGTATCCCCTCTAGATGGAACAAGGTTTTCTTTAAAAAGTAGTTTTGTTCCGTCCGCTAGAGCTTGAAGAATTCCCAAAGGCCCGGCATATTCAGGTCCAATGCGCTGTTGTATACCTGCGGATATTTCTCTTTCTAACCACACAATTACTAGTACACCTATTGTAATTCCCAATATAAGAATAAAAATAGGGAAAAGCACCCATATAGTTTCATAAACCTCTTTGAAAGATTCCAATTTGGAAAAAGAATTGATAGCTTGTACTTCTGTTGTATCAATTATCATTTCAACGATCAACTTCTCCCATAATTATATCTATGCTACCTAGTATCGTCATAATATCAGCCAATTTCGTTTTTTTAACTAACTGAGGAAGAATTTGCAAATTGATAAAACCCGGGGGGCGAATTTTCCATCTCCAAGGAAAAGCACTCTGATCCCCTATCAAAAATATTCCTAATTCTCCCTTTGGGGCTTCGACTCTTACATAAAGTTCTTGTTTCGACAATTCAAAAGTCGGAGATGGTTTTTTACTAATGAATCGATATTCAAAATCATTCCATTCAGGATATTTTGTTCGATTAAATCGTCGTATTTCTAAATTCTCATAAGGACCCCCTGGAATTCCTTCTAGAGCTTGTTGAATAATTTTGACAGATTCAGCCATTTCACCGATTCGTATTAAATAACGAGCTAATGAATCTCCTTCTTTTTGCCATTGGATTTCCCAATCAAATTCGTCGTAACACTCATAATGATCAACTTTACGCAAATCCCATTCTATTCCGGAAGCCCGTAACATTGGGCCTGATAAACCCCAATTTATTGCTTCTTCTCCACCAATAATACCCACGTTCTCAACTCGTTCTAAAAAAATGGGATTTCGCGTAATAAGTTTTTTGTATTCAGCAAGCCCTAGTAAAAAATAATCACAAAAATCTAAACATTTATCTATCCACCCATAAGGTAGATCGGCAGCTACTCCTCCAACACGAAAATAATTATGCATCATTCTCATACCGGTGGCAGCTTCAAATAAATCATATATCAATTCCCTTTCTCGGAAAATATAGAAGAAGGGGGTCTGTGCGCCAATATCTGCCATAAAAGGTCCAAGCCATAGTAAATGAGAAGCTATACGGCTTAACTCCAACATAATCACTCTCATATAGCTAGCTCTTTTAGGTATTTGGATATTTCCCAACTGTTCTGGTCCATTTACAGTTATTGCTTCTGTAAACATAGTTGCTAAATAATCCCAACGTGTTACATAAGGTAGATATTGGATAATTGTTCGATTTTCTGCTATTTTTTCCATACCTCTGTGTAAATAACCCACTATCGGTTCACAGTCAACAACATCTTCACCGTCTAAAGTAACGATGAGTCGGAGAACACCATGCATTGATGGATGGTGAGGGCCCATATTGACTATCATGAGGTCTTTTCTAGTAGTTGGTACAGTCATAGGTTTTTCCCCGATTCATTCTATATCTTTCAAAAATTCATTTTTCCATGAATTGTTGAAAATAAAAAGACGTTCATAAAAATTCAAGATCTAATAAATCAAATAATTCAAAATGACTCTTCTAATTAACGTGTTTTTAGTTCTCGAATGTTCAATTGGCTAATCAATTCTTTATAACGTACTTTACTTTTATTTGACAAATAAGCCAGCAGTCGTTGACGTTTTCCCAGAATTTTTCGTAGACCCCGCTGAGATGAATAGTCTTTTTTGTGCAATTCCAAATGCGAAGTCAGTCTTCGTATCTTATTGGTAAAACAGAATACTTGAAATTCAACAGACCCTCTGTTGTCTTCTTTTTTTTCATGCGAAATAACAGATATGAATGAATTTTTTTTCATAAATTCCTAACCTTCCTTCTTTACCTTTTTAACAAATATAAAATTTTAATGATCAGTAATAATAATGCTGGTTAATTTAATTCGGCATACACAATACCTTATTTATTTTATCAAATAAACTTAATAAGGTTTGTTATGTTGATTCATTTCGGATGGAATGAATAAATCTTCGAATTAGCCTCATGTATTGGAATTGAATGTACAACAAGACGTGTGTGCGTTTATTTATCTAACGAATAAAGGGAGTCCATAAGACAAATGTATCATAAATGAATTTTTAATTGTGGATACATATATATTCTTAGCATACTAAAACGACTTCCGTTAGTAACATCAAACCAATAACGATTCATACAAGCTAAATCTTCTAATCTATAATTGGGCCAAAGAAAGAATTTGAATTTTTGAAGTATATTTTTATCTCGATCAAGGTCTTTGTTTTCGTCAAAAAATTGATTACAGTTTTTTACTCGATTCCCTATTGGGTTTGTATTCACACCATTATTTTTTCTTGAATTCAAACAAATCAGAATTCTTAATTCTCTACGACGCCTAGGCGATAAAATATTTTCGGGAACAAGTAAATTAAAAATGTTTTTGTCTCTTTCACACAAAAGATTTTTATCAACATTTTCAATGTATCTTTTTTGATTATTTTTATGAACTTTATGAACTAATGAAATACCGATGATTTGAGACAGAAGAAATTGTCCATCGCATTTTACAGACAGACGAAGCGGTTCAATAATAAATATACCGTTTTTTAGCAAATTTAGAGTTCGAGTACGATCTTTCGTATCGAGTAGCATATCCATACTTAGTTCTTTTCTTTCTATAGAGGATATAAGAATGTCTATTGGATCTTCTATCAATCGAAGCACGAGACAATATACTTTTATATTATTGATCAGTTGTTCCTCCACAGACTCCTCCCATTTGAATTGAAAAAGAAAAAATTTTTGCGCCAATAACGCCAGTTGCAAATCTTCGTCTTTTTTTTTTTTCTTTATAAGTTTTTTATCGGATTCCGTTTCCGTAGAATCTTCTTCTTTTTTTTTTTCCTTTATAGGTTTTGTTATATCAGATCCTATGGAATCTTCTTCAATTTTTTTTTGTCGATTTAAGCCAACAGATTCAGAAGTTTCTTGAACATCAGATTCAAAATTTTCATTTTCATGACTTACAAGTCCTTGTTCGTATGATCCAACATCTTCACGACTTAGAAGTTCTTGTTCATCAGATACAACATCTTCACGACTTAGAAGTTCTTGTTGATCAGATTCAAAATTTTCATGACTTAGAAGTTCTTGTTGATCAGATCCAATATCTTCATGAATTCTAAGTTCTTGTTCATCAGACCCAATATCTTCATGAATTCTAAGTTCTTGTTCATCAGATTCAAGATTTTCATGAATTCTAAGTTCTTTTTCGTCTGATTCAAGATTTTCATGAATTCTAAGTTCTTTTTCGTCTGATCCAACATCTTCATGAATTACAAGTTCTTGTTCATCAGGTCCAACATCTTCATGAATTCTAAGTTCTTGTTCGTCTGATCCAACATCTTCATGAATTCTAAGTTCTTTTTCGTCTTGATTCGGATTATCTAATTCATTAGATTTTTTTTCATTAGCTGATTTTTCACTAAACTTTTCACTTTCACTTACACTTACATTATAATCTGAAACAAGTGAATGAATTGATATAAACCATGGTTTCGTTATATATGCATGATAAAATAAGCTAAATTCGGAAAAAAACCAAGATTCCAGACTTGATAGTGATATTGGATAACGCAGTATTTCTTCATTCATTTCCATCCAATCAAAAAGTTTTTTTGGTTGATCGTCTTCCTCCATTTCTTGATGAGTTGTCTTATACAAAACACCTGTGTTATCAATTTTCTTACCAATTCGATAATGCTTAGGTTTACCGTTAGTATTTTCAAAAAAATTTATACTAGGACGGATAGTTGCCCAAGCTTCAATGTTGACTCTATCGCTAAGACAAAAATCGACAACTTTGAAATCCAAATATTTTCTATCTATATCGTGTTCGGAATGTTTAGGGGTAGGGAGATCATGCGTCATGTTGATTAATTTGTTTTTATTTTTTTGGAATGGTTGCCCATAATTATATTTATAGGAATCGTTCTTATCTTCATAATAAACAAAATTATATGATAAAACCTCATATCTATAGTTCTTTTTAAAATTTTCTTTTTTTTTTTTTTCCAATAACACTAAAAGGTTTTCAGAATTATTTGTATTTTTGTAATTAACTAATTGTTCTTTTTGATCTAAATTTCTTTTGTTTTTTTCGAAATTTTTATTCTTAATTCCATAATGTTGAACTACTTTATTTCTCCATTCTTTTGTTGCTAATACAGACCATGTTATCTGAGATAAATCATAGTGGTAATTATTTTTCGATTTTAACCAGTTTTTCCATCGATTTATTTCAGAATTCGGAAGTTTTTGAGTCTTTAGCTCGGACTGAGCTATTCCTTGGGTTTCAAAAAATTCTTTTATTTCATTTTTAAGAAATAAAGATATTCCACGATACTGAAGGACAGATCTTAATTTCGATAAGTTAAAAAGTTGGGCTTGGGATAATTTGTAAAATACATAAGCTTGGGACAAAAACGAAAAATCAGCAAGAATCTTTGAATTCTTTTTAATATTAGTAACACGAAGCAAAGTCAAAAATGCTTTGTTTACAGTTGAAATAAACGGAATTAGATCCCTTTCATGATTTGATTCATTATTGTAAATGTATTTATCAATCAAATTTTTTGTTGATTCAAAAAAACATTGTGTATTAATTCTGAAAATATTAATGATATATATAAATATATCTATGCATAGCCGTTCGCTAAAAAATTTTAAAATATAAATTGATTTACGGATTAATCGAGCATTTTGTCGTTTTAATCTCTGACCAATATTTTTTGGCGACTCAAATCTTTTCGTACCATAACGTGTTTTGTTAGAACTCATTTTTAGTTTTCTATTGTCTGTTGAAATATTTTCTATTTGGTTTTTTATTAGCCTTATTTTATTATCCAGATCTTTTATTTTTTTTTCTGTTACTGAAGAATTTGCCCAACTCAGGAATTGAATTTGACTGGATGATTCATGAATTCTATCATTTTGGGTTTCTTTTTCTTTTTTTGTTTCACTAGATTCTTCTCTCAATTCCAATACTTGAGTTGGATTTATGGTTGACCCTTGATTTCTTTTTTTTTTTAAAAATGTAAGGATTTCAATTTGAAACTTTCGAAGAAATTTTTTTTTGAAAATTTTTTGAACTTTAAAGCGACCTTTTCTAAATTTTTTAATTTTTTTGTCGAGTTGTTTTAAAATAGGTTGAAAAAAAGAAGTCCGTTTTCGGGGAGAACCAAAAGGAAAATCAGTTTCCCGGCCCAAAATAGTTAAAAAACAAAAATCTTCTGTTTCATTTTCTTTGTTTTCTTTTACTTCTGGTTCATTTTCTTTGTTTTCTTTTACTTCTGGTTCATTTTCTTTGTTTTCTTTTACTTCTGGTTCATTTTCTTTGTTTTCTTTTTTTAGATCTTGATGAGAGGGTTGTATCCTCCGAGATCTGTGCCAAGGCTTTAGACAGAAAGGAAATAATATTTTTATCTGAATACCGTCTGTTAACCAGTCTTTAGGAAATTCGTCTTCCGATAGTTGAACACCGTTATAGGTGCATTTAATATGTATTTCGCGATCCAACTCTTTGAAATCTTCGAACCACTCCGGACGTTGGAATAATAATAGACGACCAATATTTTTTGCTATTATCAATAAAGGCAATAGAATATATTTTCTAAAAATTGATTGACTTATTAATAGCAAACCCCTTATTACGTGAGCAAATGGAATATTATCCCAGGTTTCTCCTCTTTCTTGTCGGATTTCTTCTTGTCTTTTTTCTTCATCGGACTCGTTAATTTCATTTTCCGTCTTAAAGTCTTCTTCTTGAGAATCATAAATAGGCAATTCTGATTTTTTTACCATCCAATTTTGAAAAATTTCTTTAATTTCTAAAATCCAAAAAAATAGATAGGATTTTTTTATTCTGTCTAAAAAAAGTGGCGAATGTATATTTGCTTGAAAGAATCCCCAAACAACTGTTTTTCGCCTTTGAGCGCGCACGGAACCCTTGATTATATCTCGCTGAAAATCAGATTGTTGTGGATAACGTATCAAAGTCACTTCGCCCGCTTCATCAGATGTACCCGTGGTATCATCGGTATCTGCTTCCTTATCGGGATTTTCTTCCTTATTGTCAGTTGCTGCCTTATCAGGATTTGCTTCCTTATTGGCATTTGCTTGCTTATCCGGATTTCCTTCCTTATCGGGATTTTTTTGCTTATCAGGATTTGCTTCCTTATTGGCAGTTGCTTGCTTATCCGGATTTGCTTGCTTATCAGGATTTGCTTCCTTATTGGCAGTTGCTTGCTGATCCGGATTTCCTTCCTTATCGGGATTTTTTTGCTTATCAGGATTTGCTTCTTTTTCTGTCTCTGTATAAATAACTACATCTTTCCCTCTCCTTGAGCGAATGTGATGATGTATTGTCTCCGGTGCATCGGAATCCTTTTGGAGTTCCTCTTGTTCGAAAGGGTCCAGTAATTTGTATGACCAACAAGGCACTTTTTTCCTTATTTCTTCGTTCTTTTCCCTTATTACGTTTTTTAGTTGTATTTCAATTGATTCTTCGTTTATTTCAATTGATTCTTCGTTTATTTCAATTGATTCTTCGTTTATTTCAATTGATTCTTCGTTTATTTCAATTGATTCTTTTGGAATTGGTTCAGTAAAGAAATCCGATATTATTGTATCAACTAAAAATTTGGAAAATCTTTCTGGATCTTCTGAACGAATTTGATCATGTTCTGAAAGTAAAGAAATTCTTTTATCCTTGAATGCAGATCCCCCGGCAAATTCACTCATTAAAGTTACGAAATGTTTAATTGTTGATGATATTGAATTTTTCTTAAATGGATCTTTTTTATGTTCAAATTCTTGGTAATTATCCTCATTACCCAGAACATTATGAATTTTATTCATAAAAGTTTCATCTAGTAAATTTTTTTCTTCAGTTTCATTTATATTTTTTACTTCAGTTTCATCTAGTAAATTTTTTACTTCAGTTTCATCTAGTAAATTTTTTTCTTCAGTTTCATTTATAAAGGGTGAAAACATTTTTTTTATTGTACCACGATAGGACCCATTTAATAAAGGATCATGATTTTTTTGAAAATATTCATATTCCAATTCGGAATATTCATATTCCAATTCCAAATCTTCAGATTCCAAATCGTTATTATTGATTTTTGTACTTTTTTCTTGTTCCTTTTCCTTTGTACTTTTTTCTTGTTCCTTTTCCTTTGTACTTTTTTCTTGTTCCTTTTCCTTTGGAGTTTTTTCTTGTTCCTTTTCCTTTGGAGTTTTTTCTTTTTCTTTTGTACTTTTTTCTTGTTCCTTTTCCTTTGTACTTTTTTCTTGTTCCTTTTCCTTTGGAGTTTTTTCTTGTTCCTTTTCCTTTGGAGTTTTTTCTTTTTCTT